GAGTTACATTTTGAGTGAAAGTGAAAGTAGGACTGAAGGTGGAAGTCTAAGAACTATCACAAATGATAGTAATTTAACTAGAAGAGAAAATATTGATGTAACTCAAAAAAAGAGGGATTTGTGGGTTCAATGTGAAACTTGTTATTTCTTAAATTTTAAAAAATTGTTCACAAATATCCACCTTAATATTTGTGAACAATGTGGATATCATTTGAAAATGATTAGTTCAGATAGAATTGAACTTCTGATTGATCCGGGGACGTGGAATCCTATGGATGAAGATATGGTTTCCGTGGATCCCCTTGACTTTCATTCGGAGGAGGAACCTTATAAAGATCGTCTAGATTCTTATCAAAGACAGACGGGTTTAACTGAAGCTGTTCAAACAGGTATAGGTCAACTAAATGATATTCCTGTAGCAATTGGGGTTATGGATTTTGAGTTTATGGGCGGTAGTATGGGATCGGTAGTAGGGGAAAAAATAACCCGGTTGATTGAATATGCTAGTCAAAAATTACTACCCCTTATTATAGTATGTGCTTCCGGCGGAGCACGTATGCAAGAAGGAAGCTTAAGCTTAATGCAAATGGCTAAAATCTCATCTGTTTTATATGATTATCAATCAAATAAAAAGTTATTCTATGTATCAATTCTTACATCGCCTACTACTGGTGGGGTAACAGCCAGTTTTGGTATGTTGGGGGATATCATTATTGCCGAACCGAACGCCTACATTGCATTTGCGGGTAAAAGAGTAATTGAACAAACATTGAATAAGACAGTACCTGAAGGTTCACAAGCAGCCGAATCTTTATTCCATAAGGGTTTATTTGATCCAATTGTACCACGCAATCTTTTAAAAGGTGTTCTAAGTGAGCTATTTCAGCTGCACGCCTTTTTTCCTGTAAAAAAAAAGAACTAAAAAAAGTCGAAAATTAAAGTCAATTCTTTGTGTCCAAAAGTTTTTTTATTCTTATAAAAAAGCGGAAGAGTGGGATTTTTTTAGTTCTAAATTCTTTGCACTTTTTATATACTATATTCACTTATAAAGAATAGACAGAAGAATTAATTAATTAGAATTCTAATTAATTAATTAATATAATAACATAATAACAACAAAAAAATATTACAAACAGGTACAACTTTTAGTAGATCGAGGTACCCCTTCTATGACAACTTTTATTCCCTCTATTCTTGTGCCTTTAGTCGGCCTAGTATTTCCGGCAATTGCAATGGCTTCTTTATTTCTTCATGTTCAAAAAAACAAGATTGTTTAAGTCATGTGGTCCAAATCTCCTTTTTTAAAACTTAGGCTTGAATCATAACACATATATCTATTTAGTAGAGTCGTATACTACGAGGTTTTTTACGACTATAACTGAAAGAGCCCTTATGCGCGTGGAAACGTGGCATAGGGGTCGCGTTTTTCTAACAAATTTTAATGAATGAATGACTCTGAAACTTAAAAAAAAGGAAAGCTTCCCATCAGAGATAGTATTAGTTGATGAGAGTTACGTCGGAGAACATAACAAAGTAAGGAAAGTCTCATTACTTTGGAGTATTCTTTTAATTTAAATTAACTGGAATCAGATCTATTATGAATTGTCGATCAGAACGTATATGGATAGAACTTATAACAGGATCTCGAAAAATAAGTAATTTCAGCTGGGCCTTTATCCTTTTGTTAGGTTCATTAGGATTCATATTGGTTGGAATTTCTAGCTATCTTGGTAGGAATTTTATAGCTTTATTTCCCCCGCAGCAAATTATGTTTTTTCCACAAGGGATCGTGATGTCTTTCTATGGAATCGCAGGCCTCTTTATTAGCTCTTATTTGTGGTGTACAATTTCGTTAAATGTAGGTAGTGGTTATGATTTTTTCGATAAAAAAGAAGGAATAGTATGTATTTTTCGTTGGGGATTTCCTGGAAAAAATCGTCGTATCTGCCTCCGATTTCTTTTAAAAGATATTCAGTCTATTAGAATAGAACTTAAAGAGGGTATTTATACCCGTCGTGTCCTTTATCTGGAAATAAGAGGCCAGGGGGCCATTCCTTTGACACGTACGGATGAAAATTTGACTCCACGAGAGATTGAACAAAAGGCTGCCGAATTAGCGTATTTCTTGCGTGTACCAATTGAAGTATTTTGAAATGATAAATACTTTATTAACATTAACTCGGAGTAAAATAAAAAATAAACAATACCCTGGTATACATAGCTTACTGGACAATCGAACTATTAGATCTCATAGAGTCGACGAATGTCACGAGTTCATAAACAATTTATAGATGAAAAAAATGGAAAAAAAGAAAGTATTTATTGCTTTTCTATATCTTGTATCTACAGTCTTTTTACCCTGGTGGATCGCGCTATCATTTCAAAAAAGTCTAGAATCCCGGGTTACTTATTGGTGGAATACTAAGCAATCGGAAACTTTTTTGACTGATATTCAAGAAAAGACTTTTTTAGAAAAATTAATCGAATTAGAAGAGCTACGCTTGGTGGAGGAAATGGTAAGGGAATTGCCAGAAACACATCTACAAAAACTTCGTATAGGAATCCACAACGAAACGATTCAATTGATCAAGATGTACAATAATGATTGTATCCATATGATTTTGCAATTTTCGACAAATATTATATGTTTCCTTATTCTAAGCGGTTATTCTATTATGAAGAATAAAGAACTGATTCTTCTAAATTCTTGGGTTCAGGAATTCCTATATAACTTAAGTGACACAATAAAAGCTTTTTCTATTCTGTTATTAACTGATTTATGTATCGGATTTCATTCGCCTCACGGTTGGGAGCTAATGATTGGCTCTATCTACAAAGATTTTGGATTTGCTCATAATGATCAAATTATATCAGGTCTTGTTTCCACTTTTCCAGTGATTTTAGATACAATTTTGAAATATTGGATTTTTCACTATTTAAATCGCGTATCCCCATCACTTGTAGTTATTTATCATTCAATGAATGACTGAAACGAAAAAAGATATAAGCATATAAATCTCATTTTAATTAATAATTCTAATCTTTCTTTTTTTTTTTACATAAACATAAGCAAAACATTCAAATTTTTACTTTATCTTTCCATGTTTACCCAGCCAAGCTGAGCAGTTCTTTCTATATTCTAGTAATAGTCTTTCTTCTTTCATTAACATTTAATTCAGTGTTAAGTTTGAGGTAAAGTAAATAGCAGAATCGCGGATAGGAAACTATACTAGTAACCTACCCAATTTATTGTAGAAATTCTTGGGATGAATGATTGGACCATGCAAATGAAAACTATAAATACTTTTTCTTGGATAAAAGAACATATTACTCGATCCATTTCCGTATCTCTCATGATATATATAATTACTCGGCCCTCCAGTTCAAATGCATATCCCATTTTTGCGCAGCAAGGTTATGAAAATCCGCGAGAAGCGACTGGGCGTATTGTATGTGCTAATTGCCATTTAGCTAATAAGCCTGTGGATATTGAGGTTCCCCAAGCGATCCTTCCTGATACTATATTTGAAGCAGTTATTAGAATTCCTTATGATATGAAATTAAAACAAGTTCTTGCTAACGGCAAGAAAGGGGGTTTGAATGTAGGTGCCGTGCTGATTTTACCTGAGGGATTTGACTTAGCCCCGTCCGATCGTATTTCTCCAGAGATGAAAGAAAAGATCGGAAATCTTTCTTTTCAGAGCTACCGTCCCAATAAAAAAAATATTCTTGTGATAGGGCCTGTTTCCGGACAAAAATATAGTGAAATCACCTTTCCCATTCTTTCTCCGGACCCCGCTACTAAGAAAGATGTTCACTTCTTAAAATATCCCATATATGTAGGTGGTAATAGAGGAAGGGGTCAGATTTATCCTGACGGAAGCAAGAGTAATAATACAGTTTATAATGCCACAGCCGCGGGTATAGTAAAGAAAATTTTACGAAAAGAAAAAGGCGGATACGAAATAACCATAGTGGAGGCCTTGGATGGACGTGAAGTGGTTGATATTATCCCGCCAGGACCAGAGCTTCTTGTTTCAGAGGGTGAATCTATCAAACTTGATCAACCATTAACTAGTAATCCTAATGTGGGTGGATTTGGTCAGGGAGACGCAGAAATAGTCCTTCAAGACCCATTACGCGTCCAAGGCCTTTTGTTCTTCTTTGCGTCTGTTATTTTGGCACAAATTTTTTTGGTTCTTAAAAAGAAACAGTTCGAGAAGGTTCAATTATCCGAAATGAATTTTTAGGTTCGTGGGTTTATGAACATCAAGCTCGTAAAAAGAACAAAATTCTTAGTTACAATTCTTTAAAGGTTTTTTCTATTATTTTTCGACATTTACAAGATAATGGAATGACTTTATTATTAATTAAATTTTATAATATACCTACGAAATTGGAATCATATTATTCTTTTTTATCATATTTCAATGTCTTATAGGGTGTATCAAATCTTATGCGAGAATTTAATTCGACTAGATACTAAAGGAATAGAACGAAAAAGATAAATGAAATGAACAGGGGGGATTCCTTGCCTTCGACACACGACAAGTAAAGTATGCGTAAAATGACTTGTCGTGTGTCAAACTAATAATGAGTCTTTGATTCATTTAGTCAAAGACTTAGGGAGAAAGTATCTTTTTTCATGATTTAACCTTGTTATTTTAGATTTCTTTTTTATTTATTTCTTATTATTAAGCGTCTAATTTAAATTTAAAGTAGTGGACAAACTGAGAGAACGAACAAATGGAACGTCTTGCATTTTATTTGAAATTTTTTTTAATCTAGAAAAAGATAAAGTCTATTGTGCCCCTTCAAAAAATCCAAGGATTACTTTGTTTCAAATAATTGAGGAAGGGTCAATAAGTACTATCGAGGAATCGATCTTTTGAATAATAAAACCTCTTTTCAAAATTTTTTGAAAGGGGTTTTTCGCTCATTTATAGGAAAAAAATATGATGATAATTTAATTCGTAATTTAATGGGACCTCCCCCTTCTT